TATTATTAGTATAAGTTAGGTAGGTTGACTCTTGTTGTAAGTTTTGAATTGATCTATTTTTATTTGGGTTTATTAAATTAATTAAATGTTTGTTGTTTATGGGATATTTAGGGTTTGGTGGGTTGTTTATGGGATATTTAGGGTTTGGTGGGTTGTTTATGGGATATTTAGGGTTTGGTGGGTTGTTTATGGGATATTTAGGGTTTGGTGGGTTGTTTATGGGGGTGTATATATAATAAATATAATTAACAATAATTATGTTATTCAACTTTATTCCTCAAGATTAAACTGGAATTATGTAATTAACTTAACGGACTTACTAATATGAAAGTACGTACTTAACATTATAAAAAAGCATAGAAGTATTGGTTGTTTATTTCTGAATTGCTCTAACTACAAATTTTGTTCAGCTTATGAGACTAGATATATGTATTATGAAAAAATTTATTATATAGGGAGTGGTAGGGGGAGTAAGTTTTGAATTGATCTATTTTTATTTGGGTTTATTAAATTAATTAAATGTTTGTTGTTTATAGGGTTATTAGGGTTTAATTGTTTTTTATATATTGGGATATTTAGGGTTTGGTGGTGATTTTAAAAATATACTGATTTTTTGTTGTAATATTTGGTTTTATGAATTTGGTGTTTCAATTTTAGGTTTATTAGGAATTTATTGTTTAATTTTTGTGCCAGCAATCGCGGTTATACAATTAATAATTAAATATTTATGATTTTATTATGATTTATTTTTATTGAATATTATTTATTTTGTTTTATATAAAGGTGGAATTTTTATTTATTTTTTGTTTTATTTAATTAATATATTAAATTTTATTTTATGAATTTTTATTTGAGGACTAGGATTAGATACCCTATTATTGAATTGAATTATTTTAGGATTGACTAATTAGTATTTATTAAATTTAATTAAGATGGCAGTATCTTATTCATTTTAGAGGAACTTGTTTAATTGATTGATAAGACACGATTTATTTTACTTAAAATATTACTTTGTATATCGTTGTTGGGATTGTATTTTGATTTAATATATTAAGTTTATTTATTTTATTTGAATTCAAATCATGATGCAGGAATGTTTAAGTATTTAATGAGTTACAATGTAAATTATATATGGATTGGGGTGTATTGAAAATTTTTATGAAAGTGGATTTAATGGTAATTTGTTTTATTTAGGGTAAATGATTTTAGTTTTAATTTATGTACATATTGCCCGTCACTCTTGTTTTTAATTTTAGGAATTTAATTTGGTTTTTTGAATTAATTATTAAGATAAGTCGTAACAAAGTAAGTGTACTGGAATGTGTACTTGGAATGTCAAATTTAAGTATTAGGGTATTATTTATTTACAATAAATTGGGAGTTGTGCAAATCAATTAAGTTTGATTTTAATTTACTATTTAATTTTTTAGGTTTACGTTTTTTGTTATTTTATGATAAAATTTATTTTTGTTTATTTTTGTATTAGTATTATTTTAGAAAGTATAATTTAATTTTATAGTTAATTTTTACATTGATGGATTATTGAAATAATTTATTTATTTTGTTATTTAGTGAAAGAGGAAAATTTTTTTGTATTTTGTGTATCAAAGTTTATTAATTGGTTTGTTTAAATTATCTGTTCTCGAATTTTAAAGAGATAGATATTTTATATGTTTATTGTGGAATAAATATTTTTTATTTTTATTTTGGAGTAAAAAGTTATTCGGTTTGGAATATATCTAGTTTTTGAATTTAAAATTAAATTTTATTTATTAATTTAGTATTTGATTTATTTGTTGGTTTTTTATTATTAATAAATTAATTGTATTTGGGATAATCTTGATACTGTTATTTTATATATTTATTGATGTTTTTATTTATTGGTAGGATTTAAATGATTATAATTTTTATTTTTGTTTATAATAAAAATTTTATTTAGAGTTTGAATATTTAATTTGGGATTAATTTTTTGGTTTGGGGGATTTATTTAATTTTGTATTTAATAGTTATAATGATGAAATTAGTATTGATGTAAGGTATTTAATTTTGGGATTATGGTCTGGTAATTAAGTTTAATTAATTTGGCAATTTTTTATGTTCAACTGTTTATCAAAAACATTTTTTTTTGATTTTAATTTAAAGTAGGGTCTGCCCACTGAATTTATTTTTGAAGGGCTGCATTTATATGTACTAAGGTAGCATAATAAATAGTTTTTTAATTGGGAACTGGAATGAATGATTTAATGAAATATAAGTTGTATCTAATTTATTTTTAGGAATTTTATTATTTAATGAAAAGGTTAAATTTAAAGTGAAAGACGAGAAGACCCTATAGATTTTTATTGGAGTAATTTTATTTTTTAGAATTATTTTTAGTTTGGTTGGGGTGATTTTAAAATTGATTGAACTTTTAAATTTATTTTTATTTATTGTTTTATATTTATTTTTATGTTTGAAATTTATTTTTTATTTATTTATTTAAGTTACCTTAGGGATAACAGCGTAATTTAAATTTTAAGTTCTTATTGAAATTTGAGTTTGCGACCTCGATGTTGGATTAGAAATTATTTTGGGTGGAAAAGCTTGAATTATTTAGTCTGTTCGATTATTATTATTCTACATGATCTGAGTTCAAACCGGTGTGAGCCAGGTTGGTTTCTATCTTTACTTATTAGTTATTTTTTAGTACGAAAGGAAAATTTATATTAAATGTTTATTTTGTATTGAATTTGATTATAATTAATTTACTATTTTGTCAGATTTAATGAATTAATTTTAGGGGTTAATTATATATAAGGTTTATATAGGTAGTAATATCTAAAGTTTTGTATTTTGGTTTATTTAGAGGTTTATTTAGTGTGGTTTTTTTGATTTTGGGGTTGTTGGTGAGTGTTGCTTTTTATAGTTTATTGGAACGAAAGGTTTTAAGCTACATTCAGTTTCGTAAGGGTCCTAATAAGGTTGGGTTTATTGGAATTGTTCAGTCTTTTAGTGATGCGATTAAGTTGTTGAGTAAGGGTTTAATGGTTTTGGAGAAATATAATATTTTTATTTATTATTTGGTACCTTTATTTATATTTATTATTTCTGTTTTGATTTGGGTTGTATTTCCTTACATGGGTGGAATATTTTTGTTTTCTTTAGGTTTTTTATTTATTATTTGTTTACTTAGATTAGGTGTTTACATATTAATTTTTTCTGGGTGATCTTCTAATTCAGTATATAGTATATTGGGCGGGTTGCGAGGTGTAATTCAGTCTATTTCTTATGAGGTAAGATTGGTTATTACTATATTTTTTGGTTTTATTTATGTAGGTGGATTTGATATTAGGGTATTTTTTTTTTTTCAGGTTTATGGGAATTGATTTATATTGATAGTATTTCCATTAGTTTGTATTTTGTTGATTTCAATAATAGCTGAAGTGAATCGAACTCCTTTTGATTTTGCTGAGGGTGAGAGTGAGTTAGTGTCTGGATTTAATTTGGAGTATAGAGGTGTAGGGTTTGTAATGTTGTTTATATCTGAGTATATAGCTATTTTGTTTATGAGGTTTTTTTTTGTTATTTTGTTTATGGGGGGTGATTATTATTCTTTAATTTTTTTTATTAAGTTATTTTTTGTTAGTTTTTTTTTTGTGTGGGTTCGTGGTAGTTTCCCTCGTTATCGTTATGATAAGTTGATGATATTAACATGAAAAATTTTTTTGCCTGTTTCTTTAAGTTTTTTTATGTTTAATTGGGGAGTTTATTTATTTGTTTGTTGGAATTTTTTTGGTTAAGTGAGGTTATTTAAAGCAAAAAGTAGTTTATTAAAAATTTTAATTTTGGGGATTAAGGATGCTTGGTAGTTTTTTTGATTTACTAATGATTAGTTTATATCTGTTTATTTTTTTTACAGTTTTTCTTTTTGGGGTTGTAAGGTTAATGATTAAACGGGAAAATTTATTAATGATTTTATTAAGTATGGAATTTTCTATATTAGGATTGTTAATGTTTTTATTTAATTTGATGTTAATATTTATTGGTGAAATTTATTTTGTTGTAATTTTTGTTGTTTTTATAGTGATTGATAGGGTTTTGGGGTTGACTATTTTGATTTTTATAATTCGATTATATGGTAATGATTATTTTTTTGGATTTAATTTATTGGAATGTTAGACTTTTTTTTATATATGGGATTTTGTTTATTTATTTTATTTGATTGGTGATTGGTAGTTATTTATATTTTGTTAGGTATTTTTATTTTGTTATTTTATAGGATTGATTTATTTTATATTTGTAATTTGAGTTATTTCTTAATATGTGATTTTTTGTCTATGGGTATGGTTATATTGTTAATATGAATTTTTATATTAGGTTATATAGCTAGATATAAAGTTTATTTAATAAATTTTTATGGGAGTTTATTTAATTTAAATAATATAATTATATTAATTATATTATTGGTCGTTTTTTTTAATTTAAATATTTTTATGTTTTATATTTTCTTTGAGATGTCTTTAATTCCTATATTAATTTTAATTATGGGTTGAGGTTATCAGGGTGAACGTATTCAGGCTGGGTTGTATTTAATTTTTTATACTTTATTTATATCTCTTCCTTTGATAGGGGCAATTTTTTATTTGTATTTAGTTAATAGAAGAATAGGTTTTTTTATTGGTGTAAGTTTAAGTGGATGGATTTTTTATATATTTTTGATTCTAGCTTTTTTAGTGAAAATACCAATATATTTTTTTCATTTATGGTTGTTAAAGGCCCATGTTGAAGCACCTATTTTTGGTTCTATAATTTTAGCTGGAATTATGTTGAAGTTGGGGGGTTACGGCTTAATGCGGTTTATATTATTTATTTGTATTGATGGAGTTGAATATAACTATATTTGGGTTGTAATTTCAATATTGGGTGGGTTTTATATAAGATTGGTTTGTATAGTTCAGTTTGATATGAAATTGTTAATTGCCGGTTCTTCTGTAGTTCATATATCTTTGGTAATTGGTGGATTAATAAGCTTAACTGGATTAGGATATATGGGAAGATATATTTTAATAATTGGTCATGGATTTTGTTCATCTGGAATATTTTGTTTAGCTAATTTAAGTTACGAACGGTTTTATAGACGGAGATTGATGATTAATAAGGGTTTAATTTCTTTTATACCTATTCTTAGATTATGATGATTTCTGTTAATTTCTTCTAATATAGCTGCTCCTCCTACAATTAACTTGTTGGGGGAAATTTTATTAATAATTGGTATTTTATTTATTTCTTTTTTTTTTATTTTTACATTAATTATAATTAGTTTTTTTAGAGTAGTTTATGGGTTAGGTTTATATATTATAGGACAGCATGGTAAGGTTTTTAGTTTATTGTATAGGTTTTGCATAGTGTATTCTCGGGAGTATTTATTATTATTATTTCATTGATTACCAGTTAATTTAATGATTTTAAATGTTGATTTTGTATTAATGTATTTTTAGTTATCTAAGTAGTTTAAGTAAAATTTTAATTTGTGGGGTTAAGGAAATGTAATTATCTTGGATATTGTTTGGTTATTTTATTTATTTTAATTGGTTTTTTTTTTTTTTTTTTTTTGGTTTGGTGTTTATTATGACGGGAATTATCTTTGTTTTTTCCGGGGTAGTTTTTTTGATTGAGTGGGAAATTGTAAGTTTGAATTCTATAAGAATAATTTATTTGATTTTGTTTGATTGAATTATAATGGTTTTTGTTGGATTAGTTTTATTTATTTCTAGTATAGTGATTTATTACAGAAAGGGTTATATGGAGGGTCAGGTTGACTATGTTCGTTTTGTTTATTTAGTTTTAATGTTTATTTTGTCTATAATTTTGTTGATTATTAGGCCTAATTTAGTTAGTTTAATGTTAGGTTGGGATGGGTTAGGTTTGGTTTCTTTTTGTTTAGTAATTTATTATCAGAATGAGAAGTCTCTAAATTCGGGAATATTAACTGTTTTAATGAATCGGGTTGGTGATGTTATATTGTTGATGTGTATTGTTTGGGTTTTTAATTGTGGAAGATGGAATTTAATTTTATATACTTTCTTTTTTGATGACTTTATGTTTTATTTATATGTTATTATTATTTTGTCTTCTTTTACTAAAAGTGCCCAGATTCCTTTTTCTTCTTGGCTTCCTGCTGCTATGGCTGCACCTACCCCTGTTTCTTCTTTAGTTCATTCTTCTACTTTGGTTACTGCTGGAATTTATTTGATGTTTCGTATGGTTGATTTAGTTAACTATGAAATTTTAATGAAAGTGGTCTTGTTTTTTTCTGTGATGACTATATTTATATCTAGAATGTCGGCTAATATGGAGTATGATTTAAAGAAGGTGATTGCTTTGTCTACTTTGAGTCAATTGGGTCTGATGTTTAGAGTATTGAGGTTGAATTTGAAGGTATTATGTTTTTTTCATCTTTTTATTCATGCTATTTTTAAGTCAATGTTGTTTATATGTGCGGGTATTATTATTCATATAATGAATAATAATCAGGATATGCGTTATATGGGTGGGGTTGTAAAGTTTATTCCTATTAATAGAATGATTTTTATAATTGGTAGAGTTTCTTTATTTGGTTTACCGTTTACTTCTGGTTTTTATTCGAAGGATTTAATTATGGAGGTTTTTATGTTTAGAGGGTATAATTTATATTTTTATATGTTTTTATTTTGGGGTGGTATTGGTATGACAATGATGTATTCATTGCGAATTATGTATTTCATGTTTTTGTATGAGATAAATTATTTTGGTATGGTTTCGTTTCATGAGAGTGAAATAATGCTTATTTCTATATTAATGATAGGTTTATTTTCGGTGGTTGGGGGTAGTTTATTTAGTTGATTGTTATTTAATGTTTATTACTTTATTTATATAAGGTTTTATATGAAAATGGTTATTTATTTATTCTTGTTTTTAGGAATGTTGTTGGGTTATTTTTTATTTAATTTACTAGATTTATTTAATGGTTATATTGTGTGATTTATTAGTTTGATATATTTTTTGCCTGATTTGATGACTTATAAGGTTTCAAAGAGTTATTTATTTTTGGGTGTTTATTTGAATATGAATTATGGATCTGGTTGATTAGAGTTATTAGGGAGTCAGGGATTGTATTTGGGTTTTACTAAGATAATAAAGATTAATTATTTAATGCAGGTGTTGTCAATTGTATTTTATATATTTGGTTTCGTTTTATGAATTTTCTTTTTTTGTTGAATTATTAATTAATTTAAGTAGCTTAATTAAAGAGTGTAATATTGAAGATATTAAGGTAAATTTTGTTTTTCTTGAATAAATTAATAGAATTTTGATGTTCTTTTTATTGTTTTCAAGACAATTACTACTTACAAGTTCATTAATTAATAGATTTTACGTGAAAGAATTTTGTTTCAGTTATTATTTATTATTGGGTTGATTAGGAAGAATAGGAAGTATAAAGTTGATATGATTTGACTGATTATAATAAATGGGTATTCAATAGGTATTCTGCCTAGTCATGTTAGGGAGATGAAGATATTTGAAAATGTTCAGAATATAATTTTTTGTATGGAGAATCTATTTGAGTTTTTTGTTTTGTTTTTTTCTGTAAAGGGTAGAATTATTATAATTATGATTGATATAACAAGTGCAATTACTCCCCCCAGTTTATTAGGGATTGATCGTAAAATTGCGTATGCAAATAGGAAGTATCATTCAGGTTGAATGTGAGGTGGGGTGTTTAGGGGGTTTGCTTTAATAAAGTTGTCTGAATCATTTAGTAAGAAGGGTTCGTTAATGTTTAGTGTGAAGAATATAATTATAATAATAGTAAATCCTAATAGGTCTTTGATGGAGAAGAATGGATTGAATGGGATTTTATCAAATGAATTATTTAGATTAAGGGGATTGCTTGAACCTTTCTCATGAAGGAAGATTAGGTGTATCATTACTATAGCTGATAGAATGAATGGTATGATGAAGTGGAATGAGAAGAATCGATTTAAAGTGGCATTATTGATTGAGAATCCTCCTCATATTCAGTAGGTTAGATTGTTTCCGATGTAAGGGATTCTTGATAGGAGATTTGTAATTACTGTGGCTCCTCAAAAAGATATTTGTCCTCATGGTAGTACGTAGCCCAGGAATGCGGTTGCTATTAAAATGAATAGGATTACGATTCCTGAGAATCATGTATTTTTTTTTATGAATGAATTGTAGTATATTCCTCGTCCTATGTGGATGTAAATGCATAGGAAGAAGAATGATGCTCCATTTGAGTGGATAATTCGGTATATTCATCCATTATTTATATTTCGGTAGATGTGGTTTATTCTGTCAAAGGCAATTGTAATATTAGGTGTATAATGAATTGATAATAACAGGCCTGAAGTGATTTGGACTAAAAGGAATAGTCCTAGTAGGGATCCAAAATTTCATATGAATGATAGATTAGATGGTGAAGGTAAGTTGATTAGTGATTTATTGATTGAATCGATGATTATATTTTTTTTGGTTATTTTTTTCATTAGTTAATTTATTTTACGTAATGGTCCTTTGATTCAATAGGTTATTTTGGATGAGATAATTATAAGAATAAATAGTAAGTTAATAACTAATAATGTAATTATGAATGACTTGTTATTAAATAATTTGTTTAGCTTAATTCTATTGTTATTTAGGTTTATTATTTGATTGTTTAGGGTTATATATTTGTTGAAGTTGGAAATTCAGTTTGGACTGGTTATGTTATTTGTCAATGATGGGGTAATATTAATAATTAATACTATAATTGTAAATAAAATAAGTAGGTTGAATTTTATTATAAATAAGTTATTTGCTGAGATTGAGCATATGTAAATTAGAATAATTATTAATCCTCCTACTAGGATTATAAATAGAATGTATGAGAATCAGAATGAATTTATTATTAGTCCTATTGTTAATGCGATTAGAATCGTTTGGGAAAAGATGTTAATTCTAATTGTTAAGGGGTTGGATATGATGAAAAATGTAAAGTTAATTAAGTTGATTATAAGAAGGATTTTTATTAGAATATTAATTTATTTGATTATTGTTCATAAATTAAAGTTTTAAAAGTTATCTTATTTTTGATTTACAAAATCAATATTTTTATTAAATTATTAAAACTGTAATTTATAAATTAATTAATTGTTTTTACAGTGAAAATGTAATGTTTATTCTAAACTATATAAATAGAAATATAAATGATGTTAATTCACTTTTATTTAGGTTAGAAGCCTTGGATGTTATATTTCTTTAATTGGAAAGTTTTTTCATTTTTATCATTAACAGTGATATACCTCTTTTTGGTTTCAATTAAAATATGGGATATATTTAAGTTCCATTAATTTAAGTCGAAATTAAATTACATATAAATGTTTCATATTAAGATAAATTGGTTAAATAATTTTTGATTGCAAATCAATTGTTTTTTTTAAACTATAATCCTTGAATTTTTATCTTATAGTTTTCAGTTTAGGATTCCTAAGTTTCATTCATGGATTAGACCTAGAATTAGAATGGTGAAGATTGAATTTATTATAAAGTTGATATATATGAACCTGGATAGATTTGTGTTGATGATGAATGGAAGAATTAGTGTGATTTCGATGTCGAAAATAAGGAATAGAATGGTGATGAGGAAGAAGTGAATTGAGAATGGTGATCGATTTATGGTTTTGGGGTCAAATCCACATTCGAATGGGGAATTTATTTCTCGGTTTGTTTTGTATTTCTTAAAAATTCTTAGTGAAATAGCTATTATTATTGTGGCAATGATGATGAATGCAGTTATTCTTGTTAAGATAGATATAATTATTTATATTAAATTAATAAACTTAATGATTGGAAGTCAATTATACTTTTTATATTATATAAATATGTAGCTCATCAGTATATGAACGAGAATAGGAATAGTCATACAATATCTACGAAATGTCAATATCATGCTGCTGCTTCGAATCCAAAGTGGTGACTTTGGGATAAGTGATTTATTTTTATTCGCATTATTGATGTAAATAGGAAAATTGTTCCAATAATTACGTGTAATCCATGGAATCCTGTTGTTATGAAGAATGTTGATCCGTAAATTCTGTCTGAAATAGAAAATGGTGAATTTATGTATTCAATTATTTGAATTATTGTAAAGTAAATTCCTAAAATAATTGTAATTGTTAGTCTAATTAGTGCTTTGTTTAGTTTGTTGTTAATTATTCTATTATGGGTTCATGTTACTGTAATTCCTGATGATAGAAGGATTAGAGTATTTAGAAGTGGGATTTTGAATGGATTGAATGGCTCAATGTTTTTAGGTGGTCAGTTGTTTCCTATTAAAGTATCAGGTGATAGTCTGTTATGAAAGAATGCTCAGAAAAATGAAGAAAAGAATAGGACTTCTGAAATAATGAATAAGATTATACCATATTTTATGTTGAGAGTTACCATTTTTGTGTGTATTCCTTGGAATGTTCTTTCTCGGGTTATATCTCGTCATCATTGAATTGATGTTATTACAGTTATTGATAGTCCAATTATTAGTAAGGTTGGTGATTTTTCATGGAATCAGTTGATTATTCCTGACATTGATGTTATTAATCTCAGTGCTGATATGATTGGTCATGGACTGTAATTTACTAGGTGGAATGGGTGGTTGAATGTATTTTTCATTAGTTTAGTTGATTTCTCTTAGGTAAAGAGAGGAAAGGATGGTGAATACGTACGCTTGAATTATGGCTACTGCTATTTCTAAAATTATTATTATTATTTCTGAAATTAGGATGATTGGGATGAATTTGAATTCTGGATTATTTCTTCTTATGATGGTAAGGATTAGGTGACCAGCAATTATATTTGCTGTTAATCGTACGGCTAGGGTGACTGGTCGAATAATATTTCTGATTGTTTCAATGATTGTTATGAATGGTATTAGGATTGTTGGTGTTCTGTTTGGGATTAAGTGAGTAAATATTTTATTTGTTATGTTTGTTCATCCATATATTATGATTGATAGTCAGATTGGAAGGGAGAATGTTAGAGTTATAGTAAGGTGTCTGGTTCTAGTGAATGTATATGGGAATAGTCCTATGAAGTTATTTATAGAGATGAAAATGAATAGTGATCTAATGATAATGATTGAATTATTTTTTTTAATATTAATTTTTATTTCTTTTCTAATTCAGTTGTTTAGTGAATTGTAAATTGAATTTCTTCGTGATTGTATAGTTCAAAATTTTATTGGTAGAATTAAAATGATAATAATTGATCTGGATCAGTTAAGGTTGAATATAAATGATGCTGGGTCAAAGATGTTAAAGAGATTATTTATTATTTTCAGTTGATTTTGTTTTTTGTATTGATTGATAAATTATTTTTGGCTTTTATTTTTTTTAGTGTTTGATTGAAAAAGTTTAATGTTAGATTTAATGTTAAGATGGATGAGAATATAATGTATAGAATTGTTCAGTTGAATGGATTTATTTGTGGAATAAAAGAATAATATTAGTATTGATTTAAACTTGACAAGTTTAGGTTATAATTTAACTAATTCTTTCATTAGAAATATTTGTTAATTATTATGTTATGGTTTAAGAGACCTATACTTACATTTAAGTTATCTAATGAGAAGTTTATGATTCATTTATTGAATGATTTTAGACTAATTCTTTCGACTGAAATTGGTATAAATCTATGGTTTGTTCCACAGATTTCTGAGCATTGTCCAAAGAATACTCCTGGTTGTTTGGTTATGAAGTTAATTTGATTAAGTCGTCCCGGTATGGCATCTGTTTTTACTCCTATTGCGGGAACAGTTCATGCGTGAATTACATCGTCTGAAGAAATTAATGATCGAATTTGTATTTTTATTGGAATTGTTGTTGAGTTGTCTACTTCTAGTAATCGGAAGTTATTTATGGAGTAGGGTTTAATGTATGAGTCAAATTCAATTTTGTTGAAGTCTGAATATTCATATGATCAATATCATTGATGTCCAATTATTTTGATTGTTATGGCGGGTAGATTTGTTTCATCTATTAGGTAGAGAAGTTGAATGGAAGGTAATGCAATATGGATTAGTAATAATCTGGGTAAGATGGTTCAGATTATTTCTATATTATTATTTTCTTTAATATTTTTTCTTAGTAGGTTATTTATTATTGATTTTATTATTATTAATATAATTATAACTATAATTAGAGTTGAAATGAATATTAGATTGTCATGGAAGAAAATTATTTGTTCTATTAGTGGTGATGATCTGTTTATGAATGATAGGGTTATTCATGAATTGATTTCTAAAAAAAGTAATTCTTTATAAGTGGGGTTTAAGTTCACTGCATTATTTCTGCCATATTAGAATTTTGTGATGTAGGGCGTTTCGTTAAATGAGTGTTCTGTAGGAGGGGTAGTTATAAATCATTCTATAAATGAATTTATTTGAATTGGGAAAAGAATTATTTTTTTTGATATTATTCTGTGTCATATTGTAATTATTATTAATATAATTGCGATGAATGAGATAGATGAGCCTAAAGATGAGACTATATTTCATTGAGTGTATGAGTCTGGGTAATCTCTGTACCGTCGTGGTATGCCTGATAGACCTAGGAAGTGTTGAGGGAAAAATGTTAGGTTTACACCTACGAATATTGAGATGAATTGGGTTTGTAGTATTGAATTGTTTATTTTAATTCCTGTTATTAGTGGGTATCAGTATGTAAATCCAGCTATGATTGCAAATACTGCTCCTATTGAAAGTACATAATGGAAATGGGCTACTACATAGTAAGTGTCATGAAGGGTTGTGTCAATTGATGAGTTTGATAGGATAATTCCTGTAATTCCTCCTATTGTGAATAGGAATATGAATCCTAAGGTTCAGTTAGTTCTTACGTTAAATGAGATTTTTGATCCGTTTATGGTGGTTATTCATCTAAATATTTTGATTCCTGTTGGAATTGCAATGATTATGGTGATTACAGTGTAGTATGCTCGTGTGTCAATATCTATTCCTACAGTAAATATATGGTGTCCTCATACGATAAATCCTAGAATTCCAATTGATATTATTGCGTAGATTATTCCTGTGGATCCAAATGATTCATTCTTTCCTCTTTCGTTTATTGTAATGTGGGAAATTATTCCAAATCCTGGAAGAATAAGAATATATACTTCTGGATGACCAAAAAATCAGAATAGGTGTTGGAATAGTAAGGGGTCTCCCCCTCCTATTGGATTGAAAAATGATGTATTTATGTTTCGGTCTGTTAGTACTATAGTAATTGCTCCTGCAAGTACAGGTAGAGATAGAAGTAGTAAAAGTGCTGTAATTATAATTGATCAGGTGAATAAACTTAGGTTATTTAAAGGTAGGGATTTTAGTTTTATATTAAGGGTTGTTGAGATGAAGTTGATTGCTCCTAGGATTGATGAGATTCCTGCTAAGTGTAGGGAAAAGATTGATATATCTACTGATTTTCCTCTGTGAAATATATTATTTGATAATGGTGGATATATTGTTCATCCTGTACCTAATCTATTATTTATGAATATTCTTGAAATTAGGAAAAAGAGGGATGGTGGTAGAAGTCAGAATCTTAAATTATTTATTCGTGGGAATGCTATATCTGGTGCTCCAATTATTAGGGGGATTATTCAGTTTCCAAATCCTCCAATTATGATAGGTATAATTATAAAGAAAATTATAATGAATGCATGAATTGTTACGATTGAGTTATATAGTTGTTCATTATTATATAATGATCCTGGAATTCTAAGTTCTAGTCGAATTATTATTCTTAGAGATGTTCCGATTAGTCTTGATCATAGTCCTAGTATGAAGTAAAGGGTACCAATGTCTTTATGGTTTGTTGATAGGAGTCATTTATTTATAGTAATGTGGCTGATATTAAGTGATAAATTGTAAATTTATTTATGTCTGTAAAAGATTTTTACTAACTCTATTTTTAGGAAAGATTGAATTGCAAATTTGGTTAGAAGTTAGGAACTTTAGAGTTTAAAACTTAAAGATTTACTTTATAAATAATTTTGAAGATTATTAGTTTATTTAACTTAAAGTTTTGTTAATATATTATATGAAAAATATTATGTTTATAGTAATTATTAGTCATACTGATAATATGATTTGTATTAGGTTTATTGAATTTAGTATGTTTTGTTTGTAGGATTTTGTTCATTTTATTTTTGTGTTATTTATTAGGATTATTGAATAGATGATTTTAATGTAAAAGTAAAGGGTGATGATTGATGTTATTATTATAATTGATAGGATTAGGAAGTTTATATTTATTGTTATATGAAGGATAATTATTCATTTTGGGATAAAACCTATTATTGGTGGAAGTCCTCCTATTGATAGGAGATTTATTCTGAATAAAAGTATAATTATTTTATTGTTTTTTGAATTGATTAATTGAGGTAGGGTATTTATTTTTAGGGTGTGGAATATTGAGGTTATTCTTGATATTATGATTAGGTAGCATAGGAAGTATAATTTTCATGAGTTTTGGTTAATTGTTATTGCTGCTATTATTCATCCAATATGGTTGATTGATGAATATGAAATGATTTTGAATAATGATGTTTGGTTGATACCATTAATTCTTCCGATTGTTGTATTTAATAAAATTATTAGGTATAGATTTGTTGTTTGATTTATATATATTATTGCGGTTATTGGAATGATTTTTTGTAGCGTTGAAAGAATTATTAGGTTAATTATATTTATTTTTTCTACTATTTGAATAAATCAGAAGTGGAATGGGGCTGAACCAAGTTTTATTATTAAGGTTAAATTAATCGGTGTTCTGATTTTAATTGTTAATTTATTGTTTGTTCATATGAAAATGATTCTCATTAAAAGGATTATTGATGCAATTGATTGGATGAGAAAATATTTTATTGACGATTCTGAGTTTAATATGTTGTTGTTCGACAGGATTGGGATGAATGCTAGTAAGTTGATTTCTATTATTATTCACAGATTCATTCATGAATTTGTTGTTGATGCTATAATAATTGATCTAATTATCATTGATAAAAATAAAAGTTTGGTATTGTTTAATAGAATTGGTTTATTTAATTTGTAAATTAATTTATATATAATAGATTTAACTAAATCTGAAAGAGTCAAAGTCTTTTATGCTTTTACATTAATATATATTTTAATGTTTAAAAAAAAGTTTTGTGCTTTATGAATGAATTATGAGTTCATTAGCTTATAATTAGCTTATTTTTAAAATAAAAGTAATTTTTTACGTTATATATTCTATCAGAATATTCCTTTGATCAGGCATTTTATT